GAATGGAATCAAGAAGGACAAGATCGACACAAGAAAAGGAATTTAGACATCCTTTTCTTGTGTCGAAGACTAGCAAGACAAAAAAGACTCTCTATAGTCCCTAAATTTTGTTGTGTCGCCGATTTATGGTTCCCCTTTTTTTTTTTCTGCGCTTGCTTTCCTTATCTTAATTTTAGTATATAGTCAAATTTTTCCATTCTATTCTAATAGAAAAAAACTCTTGATTATTGCTACATTCTATCAATTTCAATTGGTCAATAACGACAGAGTTACATCACACCCCTTCCCATTTTAAAAATTTGTATTGAAAAATAAAGAAAAGGGGTAAAGTGAATTCTTCTCAATATACGTACTAGGATTAGGACTATGATACAAGTAATTCCTGACGTCTGGTCGAAAGGGAATAGAAAATCTAAATAGAGGCAAAAGGCTTTTCATAATTTTTTTGGTTCTTTTTTACGACTTTTATAAAGCTAAACAGACAGATCTAAAAATTCATTTCGGATAATTGAACCTTCTCAAACTGTTTCTTTTTAAGAACCAAAAAGATTTGTGCCAAAACAACCGATCCTAAGAAGAACAAAAGTCCTTGGACACGTAATGGATCTTGAAGTACTATTTCCGCATCCCCCTGACCAAATCCACCCACATTAGGATTACTCGTTAGTGGTTGATCGAGTTTAATGGATTCGCCCTCTGAAACAAGAAGTTCTAGGCCTCGAGGAATAATATCAATCACTTGGCGTCCATTCGATGCGTCCACTATGGTTATTTCGTATCCCCCCTTTTCTTTTCGTAAAATTTTGTTTATTATCCCTCCTGCCGTAGCATTATAAACTGTATTGTTACTTTTGCTACCATCAGGATAAATCTGACCCCTTCCCCTGTTTCCGCCTACGTATATAGGATATTTTAAGAAGTGAACTTCTTTATTAGTAGCAGGGTCTGGGGCAAGAATAGGAAAGGTTATTTCACTATATTTTTGACCAGGAACAGGACCTATCACAAGAATATTTTTATTGTTGGGGCGATAATTCTGAAAAGACAGATTTCCTATCTTTTCTTTCATCTCGGGTGAAATACGATCAGGGGGGGCTAATTCAAACCCCTCCGGTAAAATAAGAACAGCTCCCACATTCAAAGCCCCTTTTTTACCATTAGCTAGAACTTGTTTTAGTTGCATATCATAAGGAATTTTAACAACTGCTTCAAATACAGTATCAGGAAGTACCGCTTGTGGAACCTCAATATCCACGGGCTTATTAGCTAAATGGCAATTGGCACATACAATACGCCCAGTTGCCTCTCGTGGATTTTCATAGTTCTGCTGGGCAAAAATCGGATATGCACTTGAAATGGATGCCCAAGTTATTATATATATCATGAGTGAGACAGATATGGAGCGAGTAATCTCTTCCCTTATCCAAGAAAAGGTATTTCTAGTTTGCATGGTCCAATCATTTATCCCGAAAATTTCTACAATAAAGTTAGGTAGGTTGATAATAGACTTCCCTAGCCACAATTCTGCTATTTACATTTACTGAAAAAATAAAATTTTTTTGTTGAAATATACAAGGAATCCCTCATGGGTAAAAAGAGTAAAGTAAATACGACTTTGATTTGGTTATGATATATAAGGTAAGAAAGATTAGAATTGGATCAGTGAATCATTTTTTAGTCATTTATTGCATGATAAATCACTACAAGTGATGGAGATACACGATTTAAATAACGAAAGATCCAATATTTAAAAATTGTATCAAGAATGACCGGAAAGGTAGAAACTAGACCAGATAAAATTTGCTCATAATGAGCAAACCCAAAATCTTTGTAAATATAACCAATCATTAGTTCCCAACCGTGAGGCGAATGGAATCCGATACATAAATCAGTTAATAAAAGAATAGAAAAAGCTTTAATTGTATCACTTAAATTATATAGGAATTCTTTAACCCAAGAATTCAGAATAAAAAGCTTTTCCTTACCCCAAAAAGAATAACCACTTAGAATAACGAAAGATATTAGATTTGTCGAGAAGTGCAAGATTGTATGGATACGATACTCATTGTGTATCTTGATGAATTGGATCGTTTCTTTGTGGATTCCTAGACGAAATTGTTGTAAATCGGTTTCTGGGTATTCCTTTATCATTTCATCCAGCTGGAATAGCTCCTCTAATTGTATGAATTTTTCTAGAACACTTTTTTCTTGAATATCATTCAAAAAGGTTTCGCATTGTCTAGTATTCCACCAATTAGTAATCCAAGTTTTCAAACTTTTATTACAGCAGAGAGAGATCAACCAGGGCAAAAAGACTATAGATGTAAAATAAAAAAAAGGAATGAATGCTTTCTTTTTTGCCATTTTGAATCTGTGAATTGTTAATGAACCTACCTCATTTGTTGATTCTATTAGATCTAATATTTCTATCGAGCATGAGTTTCTATTATAATTCGAATAGAATGTATTCAGCCTATTAATCCATTTTCTATTTTTCTTTTTATTCAATACTTAGTCTTTGCTTTGAATCTATAAAGAATACAAAAGCTTTGAATCTATAAAGAATACAAAAATAGACTCAGAATACACTTCCAATTTGAATCAATAAAAAATTTTTGTTTCTAGGATGTTATTTCGACTTTTTTCGATCAATACTAAAAGAACGTTTTTCAAATTTCTATACGAAGAAACTCCTTTTCTATCAAAAAAAAAAAAAACGAGCCTAAAAGAATAGATGAATGTTCAAAAAAAAATAAATTATTTAGTTTTTTCTTCCTACTGCCAAAGCATTTAGTCTTTTAAAATTAATTCATTTCAAAAAACTTCAATTGGTACACGCAAGAAGTAAGCCAATTCCGCAGCTTTTTGCTCAATTTCTCGTGTAGTAAAATTCTCATCAGTACGAATTAAAGGAATAGCCCCTTGGCCTCGAATTTCCATATAAAGGACACGCCGAGCAGAAACACCCTCTTTAACTTCTATTCTGATGGACTGAATATCTTTCATAAGGAATCGTAAAAAGATGCGACGACTTTTTCCAGGAAATCCCCAACGAAAAATACGCACTATTCCTTCTTTTCGGTCGAAAAGATCATAACCACTACCCACATTCCACAAAATAGTGCACCACAAATAGCAACTAATAAAGAGACCTGCGATCCCATAGAAAGACATCACAATCCCTTGCGGAAAAAAAATTATTTGCTGAGACGGAAATAACGATATAACATTTCTACCAAGATAACTGGAAGTTCCAACCAATAAGAATCCTAATGAACCTAAAAATAGTATAAAAGCCCAGAAGAAATTACTTGTTTTTCGAGACCCCGTTATAAATTCTATCCATATAGATTCTGATCGCCAACTCATATATATTAGATCCAGTTATACAATTTTTTGGAATTGAGAAAATATGACTTTCCTTTTTTTTCAAAGTGACTCTCATCAACTATTTTGTTGTGAACCTTAGGAGTAATTCATAGAATTGTTTATATCTAAAATAATAACATCTCCTTCCTTTATATGATCCCCTATAGCTATATACATACAAATAAATACATTGACTTGAATTTCAAACATCGGCCCGATGATGATACATTTTTCAAAAGAGCGCTAATTTATTTACCCATATAATACGTTTACACATGCATAAGAGCTTTTTTAAATTTATGTTTGTAGGAATCTGTGTGTTATACAATATTCTACCAAATGGATCTTATCGAATCGAAGTTTTTAAAATAAAAAAAAGGAGTGATACGATTAGGTCTCATCCGATCTAAAAAATCTTATTTTTTTGAATATGAAGAAATAAAGAAGCCATTGCAAGTGCCGGAAAGACTAGGCCTACTAAAGGCACAAAAATAGAGGGTAAGTTGTTGAAAGTTGTCATAAAATGGGTACCTCAATTTAATATTTGTACCTGTTATTGTTATATTCTGAATTCTAAAGATATATTAGAATATCTTGTATTTTTATTATTTCTATTATATATATTATATAATTATACTTAAGTATCTTTAAGTAAATATATATCTAATACAACTATACAACTTAATAGAAATAGAATAAAAAAATAGGTACAAGAAGGGCCAAACTAAATAAATGGACTTATTCATTTTTCAAAATAAAATAGATGTATCATAACCCCCTTGTTAGGTTTATGATTCTTTTTGTTCTTTTTGTCTTCTATTTCTATATAGTCATTAATAAAGAAAAATTTTTATTCCATTACAAATTTCTACAAAATTTATTAGAATCTGATCCAAAAACAGGGAGTTTTCGGGAAATGCAAAAAGATGGAAGACTCTCTATAGATCTGTATATATCTCTTTTTGAGATATCTATACATATGCAAGCAAGAGAGGAAAATGAACTTTGTTTTATTTGTCTAGTCGAATTTTAACTTCCCGAAAGCAAAAATTCACTTTTTATCTTGTTGATAGAGGTTTACTGACGTAGTAAATAAGAATAAAAAAATGATTCTAAATAAAAATGCATTTTTCAGGGTTTTAGTTTAATTCTGATAAGCTAACTGTTCTATTTGATTTAATTTTTGTTCAAAGGAAAAAAAGCATGGAGCTGAAATAACTCACTCAGAACACCTTTTAAAGTATTACGTGGTACAATTGCATCCAACAAGCCCTTACGTAATAAGGATTCAGCCGCCTGTGAACCTTCAGGCATGGCTTTTTTCAATGTTTGTTCAATTACTCTTTTACCCGCAAATGCAATATAGGCATAGGGTTCGGCAATAATTATATCCCCCAACATACCAAAACTAGCTGTCACCCCACCGGTAGTAGGAGATGTAAGAATTGATATATAGAATAACTTTTTACTTGATTGATAATCACATAAAACCGAAGAAATTTTAGCCATTTGCATCAAACTTAAACTTCCTTCTTGCATTCGTGCTCCTCCGGAAGAACACACTAAAATAAGGGGTAAACGTTGATTGGTAGCATACTCAATCAAACGAGTTATTTTTTCGCCTACTACGG